TTGGTGCAACATTACCTATTGATAAATCCCTAACTTTAGGTCTTTTTTAATTTGATTCAATTGTGAAATAACACGACGTGTGTATCTAGGGAATAGTCGCTTGAAAGCGAATTCTCCCTAGATACATCTATTCAATTCTGAATTTCTTTCGAATATATGAATTGTGCTAAAGATTCAAAACCTATTTTCATCTTAATGAAAAAAAAAAGACGAAAAAAAAATCCAATAGATTTAAAACTTCTTTTTTGGTAAATCAATTGCGAAATGTTTTTCTAGAATGACCAATATCTGTTTTATATCTTCTAGGCGCAAATGTTCAATTTTCATGAGATCTTCCGGACTGTTATTCAAAAGGTCCAATAATGTATATATATTGGACCTTTTGAGGCAATTATAGACCCTGGGAGAGAATTCTGATTGGTCAATAAAAATCGATTTCAATGCTATTTTTTTTTTGTTTTTTCTGAGTTTATCCAATTTATCGTGAAAGGTAAGAGGGGATAAAGGAACCGTGTGTTGATTGGCCTCTAAAGGTAAGTTTTCTTCTTCCTTATGTAAAAAGGGAATAAATAAATCAATCAAATTCCGGCAGGCTTCATGAAGTGCTTCTTTCGGAGTTAAACTCCCATTTGTCCATATTTCGAGAAAGAGTATCTCTTGTTTTTCATTCCCATTCCCATAAGAATGAATACTATGATTCGCATTTCGAACAGGCATGAATACAGCATCTATAGGATAACTTCCATCTTGAAAGTTATGTGGCATTTTGATAAGATATCCGCGATTTCTCTTGATTTGTAATCCAATACACAAATCAATTGGTTCTGTCAAGCTAGCTATATGTTGTGTATTATCAACGATTTCTACATAAGGTGGTAAGATGATATCTTGAGCAGTTACATATCCTGGACCTCTGACACAAATAGACGCGTCACAAGTTCCATATAGATTACTTCTCAATACAATTTCTTTTAAATTCATGAAAATTTCATGGACCGATTCTTGAATACCCGCTATGGTAGAATATTCATGTGGGACGTTCTCAGATTTTACACGTGTGATACATGTTCCTTCTATTTCTCCAAGTAAAGCTCTTCGCATCGCAATGCCTATTGTGTCGGCTTGACCTTTCATAAGTGGAGACAGAATAAAGCGTCCATAATAAAGACGTTTACTGTCTTCTCTTGATTCAACACACTTCCACTGTAGTGTCCGAGTAGATACTGTTACTTTCTCTCGAACCATAGTAATATTATTTGATTTGATTGAATCATTTATTTCTCTTGTTTCTCTTGAAATTTCTTCAATGTTCATTTCTACACACGTCTTTTTTTCGGGGGTCTGCAACCATTATGTGGCATAGGGGTTACATCCCGTACGAAAGTTAATAGTATACCACTTCTACGAATAGCTCGTAATGCTGCGTCTCTTCCGAGACCGGGACCTTTTATCATGACTTCTGCTCGTTGCATACCTTGATCTACTACTGTACGAATAGCATTTGCTGCTGCAGTTTGAGCGGCAAAGGGTGTCCCTCTTCTCGTACCCTTGAATCCACAAGTACCCGCTGAGGACCAAGAAACCACCCGACCCCGTACATCTGTAACCGTGACAATGGTATTATTGAAACTTGCTTGAACATGAATAACCCCCTTTGGTATTCTACGTGCACTCTTACGTGAACCAATACGTCCATTTCTACGTGAACCAATTCTCGGTATAGCTTTTGCCATATTTTATCATCTCATAAATATGAGTCAGAGATATATGGATATATCCATTTCATGTCAAAACAGATTCCTTATTTGTACATCGAGTCCTTTAGTGAGTCTGATTATCCTTGTCTTTGTTTATGTCTCGGGTTGGAACAAATTACTATAATGCGCCCCCGCCTACGGATTAGGCGACATTTTTCACAAATTTTACGAACAGAAGCTCTTATTTTCATATTTGTCATTCCTTATCTTAATTCTGAATCTACTTCTTGGAAGAAAATAAGTTTCTTGAAATTTTTCATCTCGAATCATATTGAATAAAAACCACCTAATCCTTCCAATCCTTGTTGCGGAGTCGATAAATTATACGTCCTCTGGTTGAATCATAACGACTTACTTCAATTTTGACTCTATCTCCTGGCAGTATCCGTATAAAACTACGCCGGATCTTTCCTGAAACATAACCCAGGATCAGATCTTCATTATCTAACCGAACCCGGAACATACCATTGGGAAGCGATTCCGTAATTAAACCTTCATGAATCCATTTTTGTTCTTTCATTCCAGGTAAAGCCTCCTTGAAGTATCAACTAATGGAGGAGGAACGATATTAGACAACTCGTCCCTTTTCTTTTTTTTAGAAATAGGAAGAAGTTTCGGATCCAATTTGGATATTAAAAGGATTACCATATATAACACAAAATTTCTCCGCCGATTCCTTCGAGTCGAGCCTCTCGGTCTGTCATTATACCTCGAGAAGTAGAAAGAATTACAATCCCCATCCCACCTAAAATTCTAGGAATTCGTTGAGAGTTAGAATAGATTCGTAGACCGGGTCGACTGATCCGTTTTAAATTTAAAAAATTTCTATAGAGTCTTTTCCTATTCCTTCTATGCCGCAGGTTTAAAACCAAAAAAGATTTATTTTTTTCTCGATGTTTTCTAACGTTTTCAATAAAACCTTCTCGGAAAAGTATTTTAACAATATTTTCGGTAATATTAGTAGATGCGATGCGAACCACTCTTTTTCTATCCATATCAGCATTTCGTATAGAGGTTATTATCTCAGCAATAGTGTCCCTACCCATGGTGAACTAAAATTATGGGTGCCCCAAAATTGGATATAATCAACATGTTTTTCTTTTTTTTTTTTTTTACTTATTTGTTTTATGAATATGAATTATTAAAGGTATATGCGTGAGACACAATCTACTAATTAATCTAGTTCTTAATCTATTTCTTTCAAATACCCACTATAAACATATCAGTGATCTCATTTTATAATACCTCGGGAGCTAATGAAACTATTTTAGTAAAATTGAATTGTCTCAATTCCCGGGGGATCGCACCAAAAATTCTAGTTCCTTTTGGATTTCCTTCTTGATCAATCACAACAGCAGCATTGTCATCATATCGTATTATCATACCGCTGTCACGTTTAAGTTCTTTACAGGTACGAACAATTACAGCTCTAACTACTTCTGATTTTTCTAAGGGCATATTTGGTACTGCTTCTTTGATCACAGCAACAATAACGTCACCAATATGAGCATATCGACGATTGCTAGCTCCTATGATTCGAATACACATCAATTCTCGAGCCCCGCTGTTATCTGCTACATTTAAATGGGTCTGAGGTTGAATCATATCAATTTTTTAGTCTATTCTTCCAATGCAAAGGATGAAGAAAAAAAAAAGAATATTTTTTGTCCAAAAAAAGAAACTTTCATCCCCAAGATTCATTTCTGTTGGTTCTACATTTTTATCCTGAAATAATGAATTGAGTTCGTATAGGCATTTTGGATGCTGCTATTGAAATAGCCCTTCTAGCTATATTTTCGGTTACTCCACCCATTTCGTATAGTATTCGACCTGGTTTAACAACAGCTACCCAATATTCAGGGGATCCCTTTCCCGAACCCATACGTGTTTCAGCGGGTCTTACTGTAACCGGTTTGTCTGGAAATATACGGACCCATATTTTTCCACCACGGCGTGCATTTCGTGTCATTGCTCGTCGACCTGCTTCGATTTGTCTAGATGTGATCCAAGCAGGTTCAAGTGCCTGAAGAGCATATTTACCGAAACAAATATGATTACCTCGATAAGATATTCCCTTCATTCTTCCTCTATGTTGTTTACGGAATCTAGTTCTTTTGGGGTTATAGTTGATGGTTGTTTCACAATTCCATCTCTACTACAGAACCGGACGTGAGAGTTTCTTCTCATCCAGCTCCTCACGAATAAAAGGATTAAAAACATTTAATTGAAATGATTAACATTTTTTGTAAAAAATAGTTTTTTTTAGAACGTTCTAAAAAATCTTTATTTTGTTTTGTCCTTTATCCAAGTTTAGCAACTAAAAAAAAAAAAAGTTTTCGCGGGCGAATATTTACTCTTTCAATCTCTATTTCATTTGTAGGGCTCGTTCGTGACTTCTCCCAATAGATGAATTAATCTCCGGTTCATTTCGCCATCCCAACTAGTGAATCATTAAGATTCATTTTTTCAATAAAATCTTTTGCATGCACAGGTTCCATCGTTCCCATCGCTTCGTACTTAATGATTAGGTCCGAATTCTACAATGGAGCTCATAATCCAATTTGTTCCTGAGTCAATCTTCTTAGTCTTTATTGGCTCCAAGCTCTTTATTTTTTTCTTGATTCATTTAATATTTAATTATGGATGAATCAATTAGTATTGATGCTTTATTACACTGTCTTTTATGAGATGACTCGTAGACCTTACATATTGGAATTCTATATCATTGATATTCTTTTTCTCTCTTTCTCTCATCCTTCCATTTATCCACACCTTTACTTCTTTCATTTTGTTTTACAACTTCTAATTAAAGTTTATGCAAAAAAAAATTTCAGTTGCTACAAAGATATGACTGATTTATCATATCTTGACTGGTTCTTTATATCCAGATAATACGAAGTGATGAGTTGGTTATTAGTTCATACTATGGGGCTGGTCCTTTTTTAATCCTAACCCTAAAAAACCAACGAGTCACACACTAAGCATAGCAATTATATCAAATGGTCAATTGAATTTTTATTCAACCCTATAGAATTAAGAATTAGAATTGCTCATTTTGATTCACCAGAAAAAGAGTGAACGAGTTTCTATTTTTTTTTTCTATCAATGGATAGAAGGGAAAGACAAGTAAAGGTTTCTTATTCTTCGTCTATAAATATCCAAATTTTGATACCCAAGACCCCATAGATAGTTCGAACTGTATAGGAACAATAATCAATTTTAGCTCGAATGGTTTGTAGGGGA